CGAATATATTAAGAAAACTAAAAGATATTTATATAAATATATCATATATTTTCAGGTCCGAAAGTAGTGATTAACTCAAGAATTCCCGGGTTCTTGGAAATCACGACCTTCGCGAATCGCTGACGTAAATTTATTTGAGATCCATCCAATTGAAGATCTAGAATTATTATTGGCTGGAATTGGGATATCCGTAATAAGATCCGGATCGCAATCCGTAGTATATCTACTAAGCAAATGGTTGGAATACTTAAAATTATACATTCTTGAATAACAGTAGAATCTTTCCGTTAATCAACAGTTGTTACAACGTCGGATAAACCTGTCACATATTTAATTACACCTGGATATTGGTTGAGCCAATCGTATTTTCGTAATGGCTGCTTCTTCCTTTGGAGATTCATCAGATCCTCCTGTCCCCAAAATCTTTTGATTCTTGAGAGCGGACGTGTTTCCGTAGCAGACCAATTAAATTAGTTGACATACCACCGAGCTCTTTTTATTTAAATAATGTGCGCCTTTGTAGCATAGCAGCTGATTTAAAAGCATCAGTTGCTTTATATTTTGTATCAACTATTGAAAATTTTTTTCTTTTACTTGTTGCATTAGCCACTGAATCACAGGCTTCTTATGCCTTATGAAAGGCGTGTGTTTTAAGTAGGATTTGTAATATGAATACCCTTTCCGTGGGGATATGAAGTGTCTGTCTCCCTACCCTAGGATTCTACTTCTAAACTTGATGACTGAAATGAACTCCTGTTTTTATAATTTATTTCTTTGAAATATTCCAAGATTTTGGTTCCGTTTCCTTTTCTCCCCCCCATCTCGAGTAGAATCCCAGAGATTATAATATAGCCCAGGGACCATACATAACATAATATGGGCTAAATTTACCAATAAACTGAATCTCTCAACAATTTAGGGTTATATTCTCATAAATAATAAGATGTAGAGATTTTATAATTTGTTACATAAGGAGTTATTTCTTTGTCCCGTTCGGTTATTAACAACCCAATGGTTCTCGAATAATAGTATATGGAAATAACACTCGTCTCATAAATAAGAAAAATTTCTTTAATTTTATCTAATTCTTTTCCTACTAAAACAAACTTTGCATTAAAGTTATTTATCGAAATCCGCTTCGGATACTAATGTTCTTAACACTTCATGAATAGTTTTTTTACTGGAAGAAATAGGGAATTCTTTTTCTCCATAAAATAAAATGTGTTTAATCTCATTAATGAATAGTTTATTATTCTTTGTTCCCAAAAAAATCCCCCCTTTTTTCTCCGGAGTTACTTGCCAAATTGCTTCTCTGCACCCAGTACCAGCAGGAACTATTCCACCAGGAATGACATTCTCTTTTAAGCCTTTCAACCGATCGATTTTACCCCGGATAGCAGCTCTAGCTAATATTCTGGTAGTCTCTTGGAAACTCACTTCTGAAAGGAAACTCTTAGTATTAATAGATGCTTTCGTTATTCCCAGTAATATAGGTTTATAAGGAATCTCTTCTTCCAAAGCACGATTCATCCTTTGCGCCCGTGAAACTTCTATTGGTTCTCCGGGTGAAGAAACATTAGCTATTCCATCTTCTAAAGTAACTATTTTCGATGTCATTTGGCGCACAATAATTTCCAAATGCTTATCGGATATTTTCACTCCTTGGGATCGATAACCCTTCTGAATTTGATCAACCGAATCGATTCGACTTTGTTCTAAACTTACTCTAGCGCTGAGAAAGAAACTCCAAGGGTATCCGAAGATCCATGTCACATCATTGTTCCGATCTTCAAAACTGTCTTTGAAATCCATTGATACCGAAGTATTAGGGCGGGATTCTAAAAGTTGCTCGATCTTAGGAAGACCTTGAAGAATAATATTTTCAAATCTTAATCTTTCATATATTGATGTTATTGATGCATCTCCTTCTTTAACAATGTCTCCACAACTATTATGAACAGTCGCTCCTACATTAGCTAAGTATGGCTTAGCTAATCTAATTACTACAAATTCTATATGAATGGCTATTATTTGACAAGATCGGAAAAGTGGTCCATATTCGGATGTAGATACACCCTCACATATCAATTGTCCAAGACTAACCAATCGGAATGTTTTTTTGTATGGACAGAATAACGAGAAACACCAATTTAGTAAATAAAAAATAATATTTTTGCAAAAAATCAAATGAGAATTTCTTCTATTTTCATCTGAAAAATACCATTTAGGCACTTCGGAAGTATTTTTTAAATTTTCAATAATGGAATATTTATTGGATGGAACTCTACCATGGGTTAACCAACAGAGGGAAGACAGAGGATTAGCGATACTATGTAAATTACCTAAAATACCTAACTTCTCTAACGGAGTTACTTGCGTAAGATTTTCTTGTAAATCCTCTTGGATCGATGAAATAAAATCTGCAGTAATTCCTTTTAAATCGAATTGTGTGCTTTTATTACTTTCACTTGGGAATATTAAGGAATCCTTCAAAAATTCTGTCGGAGAAGCATTGACATCTGAATCAAATTTTATATCGTTTTTTTCTACCGTATCATAATATTTTGGACCAGTAAATGAAAGAGTGAGGGAGAGAGAATCGTCCGAGGACAAGATAAGAAAAGATGTGTTTTCTTGATCTCTATCGGGTAGAATACGAATAATACCTTTATGTTTACTAAATGATTGGCTTCCCCTATTGGAAGAATGACTGGTGTAATGAACTTTGTTACCCAAAATATATATGGAATCTGCTGTGTTATTATTATCATCATTATCGTTATTATTATTATTGTCATTGTCATTATTCCCAGTATCTAAAGAATATTTTATCAAACTAAGTTGAAGAAAATATTGAAATTGGAAAGTTTTATTCGTTCCTATCTCAATGAAAGAAGTATAAGCCCTTTCTACTCTCATAGAAGATCCCTTTTCTCGATCCAAGACTAAACAAGTTTGAACTAATTGGATACCCGTGTCATTGATTCGAACTTCTTTACCATCCTCATAGAGAAGATATTGAACAGCTTTCACTCTTAGAGTTCCTTGTTCCCCCAGTAATTCCCGATGAGAGAATGTTGTTGCTAATTTGTCAGGTATTTCATATTCCATTGCGGGTCTGAGTAAAGCAAAAGTTTTATCTGTACGAGGTATGATCCACTGGAGATAAGCCCAATTCCTGGATCTGAATTTACCGAAAATTCTTTTCCCCGGTTGTATTAAAGCGTCCCTTTGTTCGGATATTTCTCTTGCTTTCCCTGGATGAAGAATACAACCAGGTAATATTCTTATTTCGAATTTATTGTCTGTTATCCTTCGTATTCGAACTGATCCGCTCACTCGGCTATGAATATCCGAAGTTATTTTTGCACCTGCCTGAATAATACTATTATCCTCTACTAAGATGGGAGAAAAAGGTTCATGTACAATATGTACTTCTTCCGGGATTGAAAAAAAGTTACCACCTCCGATTATCTCATGTCTTGTCATAAATATTTTCGTTTTTCTATTCCCAATAATCTCGGTTTTTTTGCCAATCGAATCAATTTTTATGGTACCATACTTGATAATCCCCCAATCCTTGGTTATGTATCTAGGATCATTTGAAATGGCCAAAATATCATCATTTTGTAAAACACCATTTTTAGATATTTTAGGGACAAATTCAAAATCCGGGATTTGTTCATTGTATCTGTTTCTATCTCGTTCCGGTAAGAAAAAAACTCTACCCTTTTTATGTTTTTGTGTTACTTTATAACCATGCAAAATAAAAATGGAATATATAGAATTCCAATCCCTATTATTGGATATGCTATGATCAAACTCTGAATGATTAAAGGTTTTTTTGTTTCTTCTCGAAAAAAAATTGAATGATTCAGGATTTATCTGATCTTTTTTCGAATGAGAATCAAGAAGTGGTTTATTTTCCTCGGTCAAAGGAAATTGAACATCAATTTGATCTTCATCCCGGTAGAAGAATCGTATGCCACCGATACTATGAAATCTTCCCGATAATACCCGTACATAACTTGTCTTAGTTATGAAATGGATGTTACTATGTACATGCTCAGGGTTGTGACGCACCTTCGCACCCCAGTGCATCTCCCCATCCAAGCTGGAATAAATAGATTTTTTAATTCTTTCTTTTGAAGTGGATGTTGTAACATGAACCTCCGCAATAACTTGTTTTGATTCTACATGTTGATTGTTCTGAACCAAGATCAAACTTTGCGGTGGAATTGTTGAATTACGTACCTCATACTTATTCCCAATGGTAATGGATAAATCATTGTCACATATCCAAGCAGGATGCCCATGACGTGTACGTGTGGGATAAACCGAATCGGTATTGGATTTAATAATTCCAGTAAAAGGAGTTCGTATATGTTATGCAATACCACCCGTGAATATCCCACCAGTATGAAAAGTTCTTAAGGTTAATTGAGTCCCTGGTTCCCCAATAGACTGACCTGCAATAATACCCACTGCTTCTCCTGATTCTACCGGATTACCATGAGTAAGACTCCAACCATAGCATAGTTTACAGATCCAAAACATGCTTTTACAAGTCAAAGGGGATCGTATAGATATTGGTTGTGTTTGAAACATTAATTGATTGGCAAGCTCAGCCCCAATATCTTGATCACGTGTAGCAATGCATCTTGCATCTACGTATACATTATCTGCTAATACACGACCAATCAGTCTTGATTCAGCAATCATTCGTATATTCCTTTGCTCATCCCGAATGGGACTTATGAGGATACCTTCAATAGTGCCGCAATCTATTCTACGTACAACAATGTGTTGAACTACTTCAACAAGTCTACGTGTAAGGTATCCGGCATCTGCCGTTCGTATGGCAATATCCACAACTCCTTTACGAGCACCATAACAAGAAATTATGTATTCTGTTAGAGATGGTCCTTCGCGAGAATTACTTTGAATGGGTAAATCAATAATTTGTCCTTTAGGATCCGACATTGATCCTCTCATACCTAATAATTGGTGAATTTGGGATATATTTCCTCGGGCTCCCGGGAAGGACATCATATGTACTGGATTTGAAGGATCGGTTATCTTAAAATTAGGAGTCATTTCCTGTTTCATATATTCACTCGTAGTATACCGTGTATCAATCAATTGACGTAATCTTTCTACCGCATGCACATTTCCATAACGATGATGTTCCTCTTCGTAAGAACCTTGTCGCTCCGCATCCCGTATAAACCATCCTTTGGAAGGTGTTGTTGAAGGATCGTCAATGCCTAATGAGACGGCTTTGTAAGTAGCCTATTAAAAACCCAAAGTCTTAGGTTGATCTGGGATATGCGCCGTATACACCATTCCGAAATGAATTATTAACCTGCTAATAAATTGTTTTATGGCAGTTCTATCCATCACTTTATTATAGAGGAGCAATTTATCTGATTCTGCCATATCCCCACTCCCATAAATAGGATTCACCGCCAATGAATTCCAGCCTTTTACCGAAAGGTTTCCTCAATTTTAATGTTTGTTTGTACAAACAAGTCTTGTTTTAACAGGTGATTATAATTATATCGTCACAGCTGGCGGTGCTCCATTCCGAATTGAAGAATCTTTGGAGATGCCTTGTAGAGCTGACTCTATTTCTTGATTCGGAATAATACGACCAGCGGTTGTACAAATGTATATACTAAGTGTGCTCTCTTCTCCATCCCCCCTAACCTGGAAATGCTCGTAGATCTGATGGGAAGTACCCAAAGGCTCATACTGAGCCTCAATAGGCTCTTCCTGATTCACGGAATTCATTATGCGTAGATCATCATCTACTGGCCATCGGAGCCACAAAGGACTGTATAAGTTCATTTCTCTCTGCGATTCTGCTCTGAGCACATCATTGTAACTATAAAAATAAGGTATTCTTTGACTTTGAGAGAGTCCATTCCTATATGGAAATGGGTTATATCTATTTCCATAAATACCTTGATTACTTTCAATTGTTAATGTATAAAGTCCAAGAAGCATATCTTGGTTCGGTACAGAAACGGGATCTCCTGTAGCTGGAGACAAGAGATTCGCGTGAGAAAGCATAAGTAGACGAGCTTCTGCTTGGGCCTCCAAGGATAAAGGTACATGGACAGCCATTTGATCTCCATCAAAGTCTGCATTGAACCCTGCGCAAACTAATGGATTTAAACGAATAGCACGTCCGTCTGCTAAAATGGGTTCGAATGCTTGTATGCCTAGTCTGTGTAATGTAGGTGCTCGGTTCAACAATACGGGATGTCCCTGCATAACCTCTTGAAGTATTTTCCAAATAAGAGGCATTTTATTCTGAATCAGGAGTTTAGCGGCTTTAATGTTGGGAACAAGATTTCGTCCAATTAAATTGCGAATTACGAAAGGTTGAAAAAGCTCTATGGCTATCTCTCGAGGTAATCCGCATTGGTGTAATGAAAGAGAGGGACCTACCACGATAACAGAACGACCTGAATAATCAACTCGTTTTCCAAGTAAATTCTCCCGAAATCTTCCTTCCTTGCCTTGAATTACATCTGAAAAGGATTTCAAAGGCCTATCATTAGTATCCGTCATGGGTTCTCCGCCGATGCTATTATCAATAAGTGCGTCTACAGCTTTCTGAACCAATTTTTTTTGACAAACAAGTACTCCTTCCGGTGCAAATATTCTTATTTCTGAAAGACAACTGAGAGAATTATTTCGAAAAATAATTCTTCGATAAAGTTCATTTATATCCGAACTAATTATTTTACCTTCGCCTAATTGAACCATAGGTCTTAATTCAGGGGGAAGAACTGGTAATAGTGACAAAACCATCCACTCCGGATTTGTTTTTGTTCGAATAAAGTATTTGATCAATTTCATATGTCTAACCGAAAAATCTTTCCTTCTTTGAATTTTCCGGTTTTCCCATTTATCTTCTGTGGGTTCACCGTTCACCAAAAATTCTTCCCATTTTTCATATGCGCGATCCAAAACAACTTTCGGTTTTAGACTAGCTAATAGTTTTTTGGTAACATCTCCCCCAGTAGCTATTTCTCTACCCATAAATTCGTTGAAGTCTGGACAATGGAAAAAGCAAGGAATACTTTCGTTCCGAATTTCATAATCATTATCATCATATTAAAATAAACCTCGTTTTAATCCAAATGAAGTAGGTTTGTTAGTTATAGGCTTGGCAAAAAAAAGATTGGGATAGGTTATTATATTATCTAGTTCCCCCCCGCAGAATCGGACGCGAGAGTTTCCCCTCATCCGGCTCAAGCAGCTATTATTAAAACACGAGAATCTTTTATTCTTATTTCGTATCGAATAATTTTGAGATTCTGTTGCTTAGCGAGGAAAAACAGCTACTCGTTACTCAAATTATACCTAAAGTAAACTAATTTATGTTCTTTCCATTACAGAAAAATTAATTTATATTCTTTATTCTTGAGTAGTCTTATTCCCTTCGAATGATATACCTTCTTACAGAGATACCTTCCAATGAAATTGAAATTCGTAAGGATTTCCTTCGTTCATATTCCGATTCCTTCGATCCTTTGGGTTCTCGCTCTACTCCGATGGTCATAATGCTATTTGAAGCACGTATGCGGTGGATAGACTTCTATAGCCATACCTATAAAAGCTTACTTATTACATAAGCTCATTCAAAATATTCTAATATCGAAGGATTCCCGGATTCTATTTAAGAAAAAGAATGGGGTTTCTTACGAAGTCTGATTAACAAATAACATTATACATAATGTGATATGTACACATATTGTATGAACCCTAGATAAATCCTCCTTTTATCTCATTGCTTATAATTTCATCTCGAGCTTCGTGCCACTCCTCAAAGGACATGACATGTCGGAGTTAAAGGCATCCCTATGAAATTGGAATTAGATGGGATGACGGTTTCTATTCCAATCCGTATAATCAAAAACTATGATCGAGTCACACATCGCAGTATGCTAGGCTTTCCAATTCCCTAAGAGGTTTGGATAGGATATTCGCAATATGACTAGGAAGCTTTTTTGAATACCATACATGAGTTACCGCACATGCTGATTCGATGTATCCCATTCGATATCTTCGAACTCGAGATTCAGTAGATTCAACTCCGCATTCCTTACAGAAACTTGAGTCTTCTTCATTTTCTTCACTCCATTGATACTTTCCACGGGCGCAAACTCCACTTTAAATAGGCCCAAATATTCTCTCACAAAATATTCCATCTTTTTCTGGTCTATCGCTGCCATAATAGAAAGTGCTGGGTTGAGTTACCCGTCCAACTATCTCTCCGGTAGGTAAGATTCTTTCAGTCCAGGCACGAATTTGTTCGGGAGAAGCTAATCCAATTCGAAGATATTGATGATTTTGGTAAATCATAAGATTAAAGTTCCGATTGATTTGCACTAAACTTCTTTATAATCTATTATTAAATCTTTTTCTATAATAACTGGATCCGAATCTGGGGCTAAACATCGTGGTTCTCGAACGAGCAATCGAAAAGATTCTGGAGTAATTACTTCAGGTTCATATATCGGTTCTCCAGCTACTATAGTACTAACTACTTTCTGACGGGTTTCAGCATGATCAGATTTAATAGTAAGCATTTCTTGTGGAATATGGGAAACACCGAAACCTTCTGGAGCCCAAACTTCCATCTCTCCTACCCGTTGCCCCCCCCGTTTGGATCTCCCCCTAAGTGGTTGTTGTGTAACACGTGAATAAGGTCCACTAGATCGTGCATGGATTTTATCATCAACTTGATGAATCAATTTTGGCATATAAGCTTTTCCTATCGTAACAGGTTGTTCAAAAATATCTCCCGTTCTTCCATCAATCAATCGGCTTTTCCCGGGATTATCGAGTTCAAATGACCATGGATTAGCTGTTTGCCTACTAGCCTCATGAGGTTCAGGAAATACTAGCTTTCTCGGAGCTTCCCGTTCGTATCTTTCATCGAAAGGCATTACTCTATAATGTCTCCTCAAAAAGTCTCCTGCTATACCAAGCACACATTCAAAGATTTGTCCCACATTCATCCGTGAGGGCACCCCTAAGGGGCTTAATATCATATCAATTGGTGTTCCATTTTGCAAATAAGGCATATCTTGTCTAGGTAAAATCTTTGAAATTATACCCTTATTACCATGTCTTCCAGCAACTTTATCACCTACTCGTATTTTGCGTTCTTGCAGGACATATACATGAACAACCTTTGTATACCTAGAAGTATCCTCTGGATAAATCCATCTCACATCAATAACTTGACCTCTTCCACCTGGGGGTACTTTAAGACAAGTTTCTCTCGTAGTAGTTGTATCAATACCAAATATGGCTTGTAATGAGTTACCTTCCGGAGCCTTCAGCGATTCCTCCGAATCTCGAGGTGTTAATTTACCTACTAAAACATCTCCCGTTTCTACCCAAGATCCCGGTAATACAAGGCCACTCTTATCTAAATGACGAAGAAAATAATCATCTAAATGGGGTATTTTTCTGGTAATTTCTTCAGCAGTTCCTTCAGGTGTTACATGAGCCCCAATTTCATATTTCCCAATATGAATAGACGTAAAAATATCTTCATGTATTAGACGTTCGCTGATAAGTACTGAGTCCTCAAAATTGTATCCTTCCCATGGCATATATGCTATTAATATATTTTTCCCTGGAGCTAGTTCTCCCCCTACCGTAGCTCCCCCGTCCGCCAAAATTTGCCCTCTTTCTAGATATTCACCTTGATTAACCCGAGGTTTTTGATGCATACAAGTATCGTTATTAGAACGTTGATATATAACTAATTTGGTATCTATTGTATTTCCATCGTCAACTAACAAAGTTATTTTTTCACCATCAATATAATCAATTTTTCCCCCCTGCGCAGCTACAACCACAGTCCCCGAATCTGGGGCTACTTGACCTTCCAATCCTGTTCCTACGATACATTTTTCGGGTTTTGAAAGTGGAACTGCTTGACGTTGCATATTAGAACCCATTGAAGCACGATTTGCATCATTGTTTTCAAGAGAAGGAATAGGAGGAGCTCCAACGGGAAAATGTTGTAGAGGCGAAATACTTCGAAGATGTATTTGATTCCATGCAATAGTCACAATTTCTTGTCGATATCGAGCTGCAGTAACTTGTTCCTCTTTATCCTCCTGAGATACCGATAAACAAGTTCCTGTAGTTATTCGATAGTATTCATCTTCCTCTGCTGATACATGAGTTGCAGTATCCCCCTCCTCGGATAATATCTCGGAGATCTTATAGAAGGGACTTCCGAAGAATCCCCAAGGATCAACGCTTGCATGAAGAGCCAATGATGAAATGGGTCCAGCGTTCATTCCTTCGGATGTTTCGATGGGACAAACACGCCCATAATGACTAGGATGAGTATCTCGTACTTGGAAACTAGCGGTTCGCCTTATTGATCCTCCAGGGCCCAAATAACTTAATCTCCGCCTATGAACTATTTGTGTTAATGGATTAGTTTGGTCTAGAGATTGAGATAAGGGGTGTGAACCAAAAAATTCTTTGAAAGTTGTTAATAATAAACTTGAAGTTACTGGACTTCCAAAAGTTGGTACACGTTTATGCTGGGTTGCCCTATTCATTCTTCCCCGCACTGAATCCTCCGAACGTTCTGATGCCAATCTTGATTGATCTTTTGATGAATCTGCTACGGAACAAATATGTTTATTCTTTAAGTGATCCATATCATCGAGGGTTCCTACTCCAATCCGAACTTTGATCGAATAATCTATAACAGCTAACATATCTTTTGGTAATGAAAAAATCTCATTTTTAGGTACATCAAGGTTAAGTTTCTTGTTCAAATTTATTCGACCAATCTTCCCTGGTTCAAATTTTGGTTGAGAGAATCTTTCTTGTGATTCTTCAGATATATCGGGGAATTTCAAATATTCATCTGTACCATATAATAGTTTGTAAAGTTCCGATATGGCATATTCTCTCGATTGAATATGTTTTGCCTTTGTTTTCCGAAAAGCGTCACTCGAGACATCGGGATAACAAACATTTTCTAAAATTTCTTTTGTATCCAAACCCATAGCTAATAATAAAAGTCAAATGGATATTCTCTGTTTCCTATTTATACGAACCCATATTCTGTTCTTCATATCAGGTTCTAATTTGAATCTTCCTCCACGATTTGAGATTATTGTGCCCGTATATATAGGGTTCCCATTTGGATCCCGTTCCAGATTAAGGTAAATACCAGGACTTCGTAAAATTTGATTGATTGCAACTCTAGCAGTTCCATTCACTACAAAAGTACCTTGGGAGCTCATTAAAGGAATATTCCCAATGTATACAGTTTGTCTTTTTATTCTCCCTCTTCCCTTTTGAGTCGATTGTGCTGGTACATATGATTTGGGTGAATACGTAATGGACCCACATACGGCATCTTTTTCTCCGATCAATGGTTCTATTAAGTAATATTGTTCACCAAATAATCGAAATTCAATCTCTTCATCTGTATCTTCGATACAGGGAAAATTATTCGGTTCTTCCATTAATCCCTGATCAACAAAACGATAAAATGCTTCCAATTGTATTTTCCCAAAATTAGGCAGTACAAAAATTTCCCCATTCTTTTCTAATACCATGTTGAATCTTCTCTTTCTTCTCTTTCCTCTTCTTTTCCCTATTTCCCTCTTTTCCCTTTTCTGTCAAGATGGAAATACAAAAAACTCCATATTGATAAAGAAATTTGTACCAATATAGTGGTAGGTAGCAAATCGATAGATTTTCTTCTAATCTCGAACTAATTATGTTATGTGAGAGTCAGAAAAAAAAAAAATACAGATTCTTAACTTAAATTAACTTAATAAGTAAAGGAAGGAATACCGTTCATTCCGTTTGAGAGGGGAGAGAAACAAACACTTGATTGAACCATTAATCATTCTTATAATACATTAACTTATATTTATTATATTTATTACAATCCCAGGTCGAAGATCAAAAAGGTTCAATTACGATACAGTGGAGGCGACATGGCCAAGTGGTAAGGCAGAGGACTGCAAATCCTTTATCCCCAGTTCGAATCTGGGTGTCGCCTGAAAATAAAATACAAAGAAGTAGTTTGGGTTGGCTATCATGTTACCTCTAAATATGAATTGTGTTGCTCCATATTATAGTCTGTCACATTATCCATATTCGAATTTTCATCATGAATAGACAACCCTATGTTAAGTATAAATCAATTCTGGAATAAAAGCAAGTTATTATATATTTATTGCTTCAACAATCTCGAATTCCTTTAATATTGCTTATAAAATCCAAAATATAGATTATCTTAAAATTCATTTTATTCAATACTTGGCGGTATTAAAAGCTCTTCATATTATCAGTATAGAATAAATCATCATATAATATTATTTCTATATTTCTACATAGAAATAATATAGATTCTTTCTTCTATTCGAGAATCAAAAAGATAAGGAGAATCTTTACGGATATAGTTAATATTGCTTGGGCTGCTTTGATGGTAGTTTTCACATTTTCTCTCCCACCTGTGGTACGGGGAAGAAGCGGACCGTAATTCCCGATTATAAATAATAAATTTATTAAATCATTATTGAATATTTCTTTTTCATTTAATAATGATTTAATAAATAAATTTATGGATATGGAAAAATATTTTTATAATTTGATCTGTTTTCTATTTTTTTCCTGCAAGAAATATATGAGGTATAATCAATTCCCTCCCATTTTCCATAATATAAAGACTTTTTTTTTCTTCCTATTCCGAATTCAAAGTTTTGATAGATCAATTTATTTTTCAACCAAGTTAATAGGTTGAGAAAAAAATATTTATATTTCTCATAATATAAATTGGTTATATTATTTTTAATACTACGTAAATATAGACTTTCCGTAATATAAGAAATAGCAGTTCCACTTAGAAGCATTTGGGATAATAGAAGAATGGGATCTAAACGCCAACCCTGGGAAATAAAAATTCCTCCACATAATAATCCGATGGAAGAGAAAAGGAAATCGTAATATTGGGATAGGTTGATTCCTCGCTCGCCCCCCCCTGAAAACCATATATGATATTTTAATCTCTTTATGGCTTAAGTAAAAGATTATGAAAATAACATATCGTTTTTACCCCAAATTCAAGTGAGTTTTCATATAACTTCTTGGATTGTCTCTAACCTGTTCAACGAATTTATATTCTCAAATTTTTTATTATTCTCAAGAGATCAGGTTTATTTTATATGTACTTATCATATTCTCCTATAAGAAGGATTATCATTGGGCTCATGGTATACTCCGTTGGTTTCACCATTCCCTTCTCCGGAGGAAAGAGAACTAAGAATTGACATAAAATGATATTTTTCATTTTTCTATTTATCAATCGATCCAAATAAAATTTCAGTGAAATTTGTTTTCGAAGTAATTTATAATATTAAACTATGTTAGCCATAGATTATCTATTTCATTCTATAGAGAATAAATCTTTTCTTCTCCCCTTCTCAAGTTTCATATTAAATATTATTAGTTAATATGTTGAATTTCCTAAGCGAAATATCTTTAAGTACATTCAAAATCACACCTCTAGATACATCAGGTTCCCTTTCTCTAAGGGCGTACAAAAGTATGCCTACCGACACTAGTCCTACTCCCACCGTAGTACTAGGACCATACTCCATATGAATCATATAAAAAATAATACGTAAGTTAGAAAGGACTATATTCGTTGGGGGAATATGTTTCTATTAAAATCCCCCGATATAGTTTTTTTTTTAATTAAATAAGTATTCGCAATAATGTATGTAATTATCCAGAAAAAACTTGGACTTCTTCTATCATTCTCTCATAAGTGAATATTAAATTGAGAATGAATTTAATTGCTTTGACTGGCTGTTTTTACATAAGGGATAGGTGAGAAGGCAGTGGGAATAAGAATGAACAGTGCAGTGGCAATAAATGCGAGGATATTTACTTCCATAATCTCATTATTTATCTTATTATTTAATAATATTTTGAAGGGGCTCAAAAATCTCATCCGATAAAGATTAGAAATCTTCTCTTTTTCAGAGATTCATAATGAATATAATCGATTCAATTTCTTTGGGAGATACAATCAATCTCCTTGAATTCAATGAAACCCCATAAAAGTCTGATCCATTTATCTAATATTAGATGAATAGTATAACACAAGACAGCTTTCTGATCTACAAAATAAGATTCTTCATCTGAAAAAGCTCATTTTTTGTTTACTGTACTTTTACTCCCTATCTGCCACATTCATTGTCTACGTACCATCTATGTTATACGATATTACATGCAGTATACTATAAACATAGATGAATTTGGTGTGAATAGATAAATGAAATACTTCATTCCCCAGTCAATCTATTATCAATAAATCTTGATATTGAGATAATACCGAACCGAATTTATTATTTCACGGTTCATTTGATAGAGTATCATCTCGATAGTATGCCTTGAAGAGGACTCGAACCTCCATGCTTTATAGCACGAGATTTTGAATCTCGCGTGTCTACCATTTCACCATCAAGGCTCTCAATCAATATTATACTTGATCCAAATTCAAAAACATAGACTAATTTAAGTATTTTATATTTTATTATTTTATTAATCATCGAAATTTGGGTTAGAATTATTAATTGATAGAATTCTATTCAATTTTATCGATTTTCATTATCCATAAATAAGATCTAACGCAGTATAAGAATAATTGATTGTTGAAACCGAGTTCCCGACCGACAGGGGAGACATAACATAGACTCATACAACTAATTCACATTTACAATAATTAATTCGGATTGTAAAACGAACTTACAATGAGACGGAACATTGTAAGTTCGTTTTACAATCCGAATTATAAGATAAGTTCATTTATTTCTCGATCTCCATTTTCTATCAGGAGAAAGATTAATCTCCGAAGTTTATAAATAAATTTTCTAGGAAAAAGAGTATTCAGCTATTAATTAAATGACTTAAAGAAATATTATCCTGGGCAATACTAATAATGGGATTCATTATTACTCCCAATATGGTAGAAGCTACTGCACATAACACCATACCGAGTTCAATAAAACTTTTTGATATTAAGGAAGATGTGGAAATTTTATAATTTGTTACATAAGGAGTTATTTCTTTATCCCGTTCGGTTATTAACAACCCAATGGTTCTCGAATAATAGTATATGGAAATAACACTCGTAAAAGGTCCTATCGAGACTAATAAATATAAACCTGCTTGCCATCCACACCAGAATGGATAAAGTTTTCCGAAAAAACCTGATGACGGGGGAAAACCTCCCAGAGGTAATGAACATGGAGTGAAAGAAAGAGCTAGCAAAGGATCTTTTATATATAATCCGGCATAATCTCGAATGTTATCTGTTCCCGTACGTGAACCAAATAATATGATGCAAGCAAAAGTTCCTAAACTCATAAAGATATAAAACAGTGTGTAAGTTAACATGCTTGCATATCCGTTTGAGTTTCCAGCAATTATTCCAATCATAAGATATCCAATTTGACTTATTGGAGAATATGCAAGCATGCGTTTCATGCTCGTTTGAGTGATCGCAATCAAATTGCCTAATATCATACTAAGAATAGCTAATATCTCTAAAAGGAAATGCCATTCATTCGATGAGAAGGAAAAAATAATATTGAAGATTCGAGTAGCTAAAGCTAGAGCGGCTACTTTCGAAGCAGCAGAAAGAAGAGCAACAACTGGGGTTGGGGAGTCAGAGTCGAAAAAAGGATCATTATTCACTCTTTCCTCTCATTCAGAACCGTGCATGAGACTCTCATTTCACACGGCTCCTAAGTAATAAAAAAGGAATTATGTTTTTTTACTTATTACCCTCCTCGCGTATGTATAAGATGTAATAATTTATAGATTTGTACAAAGAATTACTAATCTTTAACTTTTCGAGGAATCCTTCATCGATGGTTTTCATACCGAGGTGCTGACCTGTTTAATCTCTCTTATCTTTTTCAAGAGTCTATCTAAAATAAAAAGGTAGATTCGATAGAAAAACCATCTGATTTTATTCGTTATCAATAGCCATGGATTGTTATTCTAGGGTGATCTATCGGTCGGCGGATGCTTCTCCGTTCTAATACACTCGTAGTCTTTGGAGGATTAAAACTAACTATGTAGCATCTACACAATGGAAATTATTGAATCTCTGCGCCACTATCCTGATTCTTTGTAGAAGCTACCCATAATAACTAAACTAACTTGCAAAAAATATTTATTCAGAAATATTAAATGCTTCTAACTTTGCTTTACCTTAATCGTTCATTATTCGAACGAAAGTTTTATGTTATAAGAACCTTGGTAAAAGTTGTGTTTTAATCCGAGTGAGGATAAAAGTTTCTTTATTCCGCATGTCTGTAGATCTCTTTCCATATTCAATATGGGGGAACAAATAAGTATCTATTTGTTAGAGAATGATTGAACGAATCACACTCCCTCATATACGTCAGGGGTCCATTGATGAAAGGGAACCAGAGAGAGTTTGAATCCAATTCCTACCATTATACATATGAGCGCAACCAAAGTTCCTGGAGAGTTATACATTTGTGCATCTATAAGTCCATTTATTATTCTCTGAAGTTGAATTTCTCCCCCAGATAAACCATATAACCAAGAAAACCCATAAGCCAAGATAGAAGAACTTGTTCCACCCATAAGTAAGTATTTCATAGTTGCTTCATTAGATCTCGCATCTCTCTTGGTATATCCGGATAATGAATAGAAACATAAACTTGAGCATTCTGGAGCCACAAATATAGTTACTAAATCGTTAGCACCACACAAAAACATTCCTCCCAAAGTAGCTGTTAATATGAGCAACAAAAACTCCATTATGGCCATTTTTGTACATTGAATATACTCCACAGATAGGGGAATACATAATGCTGAACATAATAGAATCAGAGATTGAAACATCTCGTTAAAGGTGTCTGTTCGGAAATTACCCGAAAAGCTAATAATAGGTTCTTCTTTCCATTGGGGAAACAAGACTGTTATGCTTATCATCAAACTTGCAAAGGAGATGAAATATAACCAAGGTGTATCTTTTTCGGAAATTAAATCTATTATTAAAAGAATGATTAAACTAGAAATTAAGATACATTCCGGTGAAATAGCACTCCCGTATGAGAGACGCAAATCAAACTCTAATTTCATAATATCTTTGAGATATAATTCAAATGAAATATCAATCGATTTCGTATATGATACGCCGAATAAAGTAAATTGTTTCGCTCAAAAACTAAGTTCATCGATATTTTTTTTTTCGAATCGTTTTCAATTCTCATGAAAATAGGTCATATCATAATAGTTAAAAATTTTTTTTTTATTCAAATACAATATTAATTTTACATTAACATTATGATATTTATATTTTTTATGTAAGCCTTTCGGCTCACGTTCCTTCCAATTTGATATCATATATTCCTTAATTTAATTTAATTGTTATTAATCTCTTTATTTATATGAACGGAAATTTGCAAAAGCTCTATTGGCCTCTGCCATTCTATGAGTCTCTTCCTTTTTACGTACAGCATTGCCATTATCTCTGGCAGCATCCATTGATTCAGAACTTGGTTTAAAAGCCATACTTCGACCTGGACGTTTTCGAGATGCCCCCGATAACCAACGAATAGCAAGTACTTTTCCCCGTGTAGATCCTATTTCAGTGGGAACTTGATAAGTGGACCCACCCACACGTCTCGCCTTTACTGCTACATTGGGAGTTACTTTGCGTATTGCTTGACGCAAAACGGATAGTGGATTGTTTTTCGTCCTTCGCTCAATATTCACCATGGCATTATAAAGAATTCCATAAGCCAATGATTTTCTCCCGTGCTTAAGAATATGGTTAACTAACATGTTGACTAATCTATTATGATAAACCGGATCAGCTTTCGCATCTCTTTCTCTCGCATTACTTCGACGTGACATGAGTACGAGAAATAATTTATTATTAGTAATTTCTCTCATTAAAGTTAGGGATTAATGATTCATTTCGGCCTTCTCACTCCATATTGTAGGGTGGATCATTCATTCAAGTCGCGAAGGATCTCCCTCCAAACCGTACATACGATTTTCATCGAATACGGCTTTCCACTTCACTATATACAATAGATTTTAAATCATACATTACGTATATTAATAGAATATCTATTTGTACGGAATGATATTTACTCGCTTTCGATCGAGTATCCGTTTCCCCATTTTCCGTTACAGTTGGAAATCTTGTATTTCATGTATCTATACAATAAAATCTTCAGGTTTAAAAATAGTGTTGAAGAATCAGTGCTTGGAATTATTGCTATCTGACCTTAACTTGTTCTAATAAAGTAAAGTTTCTTTAACCCCCCGTTAACGCAGGGAAAGTTGGGGGAAACTCCCCAGGTAATGTGTCATAATAATTAAACCCTAGATCTAGATATATAATTTAAATCAATTTCATGGTTTTATTTATTGTAGCCTGCTCTGGTCCCCTTACGAAACTTCCGTTATTGGGTTAGCTACATAATCTACATGTTCCTAGCAATTAACATGGCATCGTCATGGAATGATGCAAGTCTTAGATAATAATACAACGCACTAGAACGCCCTTGTTGACGATCCTTTACTCCCACAGCATCTAGGGTTCCTCGAACAATATGATATCTTACACCGGGTAAATCTTTAACCCTTCCTCCTCTCACTAATACTACTGAATGTTCTTGCAAATTATGGCCGATACCTGGTATATAAGCGGTGATCTCAAATCCAGAGGTTGATCGTACTCTAGCGACTTTCCGTAAAGCGGAGTTTGGTTTCTTTGGGGTCGTAGTGGAAGAGTCGACGGATAAGTTACCTTTACCGTCACTCCATAAAACCGTACGTGAGATTTTCACCTCATACGGCTCCTCGTTCGATCTCCTGAAAGTTTTGATTTTCCATTAATTCTTCAAATATTTATTCATTACAGCACGATCTCTCTTTCAGATTTTGTTTGAATTCGATATTAAATTATTACCTTTTATTATTTTATAGAGTAATAGAATTACATATTAACTTATCATTCCACATTTAATATTTTGTTAGATTAGATGTAGCTCCAGATATTATTTCTCCCAATAGCGAATTCCATGAGATTGACGGGTTAGTGTGAGCTTATCCATGCGGTTATGCACTACCCAAATAGGAATCAATTTTCATGAAGGATTTGGTTCGGCTTTCGTGCTCCGGTTCGGTCGGCATGCGCTGCCCGGTTTCGATGACCCACGTTGAAGGGGGATATCTATATCGGATCGGATACGTTCTGATCAAGGCCCGCGAATAACGAACGGTAAAGGCAGCTCTCTCTCACGGCCCGGCCTTTCTTCTCTTCCGCGATGAATTGCTTGCAAAAGTCCTACATTTCTTTTCTCTCCCCCTCCGTGCCGTGGGCTGAGGAGGAAGTAAGGGCTCGGTGGGAAGAGGATCGTATCACGAGAGAGCAAGGGATTCAACCTGTCTCCGTTGAAAATATACAGCATGAATTTAATTTTGGCAATATAGTTAGTTGTACCCCGATGCCAATCCAAATAAAAAAGTCTTTCTACGGCTACGGAGGCGAGCAAATCTTTCCCAATCCCTATTATGACGAAGAAACAATTGATTTTCAAGCCTACTATTAATGCGATGTAAAAGGAAGAGAAAATTGGAGATCCGAAGCTAATTTCTGAAGATGAAGGGAAGTTATGCACCCTCCTTGGACCAACTATACTTGAAATATTCAGTTACACAAGACGTGGTTGAACATCCAGGAGATAAATTGGTTTTTAGAATACCATAAGAGAGATGGTACGAATACGAGAAAATGGAAGTTGACGCTCGAATTGCCATTTATTGAAAGATATTCTAATTATCAATACTAATCTGGTGCATGATAAATATAGAGAACCTAAGATTGAACAATTCTTTTTTTCCCTGATAAGAGAATCAAT